ACCGGCTATTGTTTCTTCAATTTCTCGTAACAGAAAATCAACCCGTATCAATCAATCAAATTTGTTGAATAAATAGCATTAATCATAATTACTCAAAAGTAGAATTTTGAATAGTGTAATATTTATCAATTCAAATTAGCATGTATGCTACACAACTTATGATCATGTTTGCGTTTGCAAAACGAAATAATAAGGAATCAAAGTATCCTGGCCCTCCTCTCTTCGTTCTTTTCAATTTATCTAGACGTCTATTTTGATTAGCAAAATTCTGACAAATCATTGATTCATCTGGTGTATAAATATATGATTCATTTAGGAGTTTACTAGATCGATAATTTTCATTTTTGATGTTCAAAAATTACTATAGATACAATGTCACATTCAGTAAAGATTTATGATACATGTATAGGATGTACTCAATGTGTCCGAGCCTGTCCCACAGATGTATTAGAAATGATACCTTGGGATGGATGTAAAGCTAAGCAAATAGCTTCTGCCCCAAGAACAGAGGACTGTGTTGGTTGTAAGAGATGTGAGTCCGCTTGTCCGACGGATTTCTTAAGTGTTCGAGTTTATTTAGGGAATGAAACAACTCGAAGTATGGGTCTAGGTTATTGATACGTTTCAAAAAACACCACACGAATACGTTTTTTTACTGGCAAAAACCCGTGCTCAAAATAGAAAAGATTTTTTTTTTCTATTTTGAGCGCGGGCTTTTCTGGCCCAAGTGTATCTTATTTTTATCACGAATTATTTTCCTTGGTTAACCATAGTTGTAGTTTTGCCAATAGTCGGGGGTTCTTTAATTTTCTTATTTCCTCATAGGGGAAATAAGGTAATTAGGTGGTATAGCATTTGTATATGCTTAATTGATCTCCTTCTAACAACCTATGCATTTTGTTATCATTTCCAATTGGATGATCCACTAATCCAACTGACGGAGAATTATAAATGGATCAATTTTTTTGATTTTTACTGGAGCTTCGGAATAGATGGACTCTCTATAGGACCTATCTTACTAACGGGATTTATCACCACTTTAGCCACGTTAGCGGCTCAGCCAGTTACTCGAGAATACCAATTATTCTATTTCCTGATGTTAGCAATGTATAGCGGTCAAATAGGACTATTTTCTTCTCGAGACATTTTACTTTTTTTCATCATGTGGGAATTGGAATTAATTCCCGTTTATCTACTTTTAGCCATGTGGGGAGGAAAGAAACGTTTGTATTCAGCTACAAAGTTTATTTTGTACACTGCGGGAAGTTCTGTTTTTTTATTAATGGGAATTCTGGGTATCAGTTTATATGGTTCGAATGAACCAACATTAAATTTTGAAACATTAACTAATCAATCGTATCCTGTGGCGCTAGAAATAATATTCTATATGGCATTTCTTATTGCTTTTGCTGTCAAATCGCCGATTATACCCTTACATACATGGTTACCAGATACCCACGGAGAGGCACATTACAGCACTTGTATGCTTTTAGCCGGAATCTTATTAAAAATGGGAGCATATGGGTTGGTTCGAATTAATATGGAATTATTTTCCCATGCTCATTCCATATTTTGCCCCTGGTTAATGATATTGGGTTCTATTCAAATAATCTATGCTGCTTCAACATCTTTTGGTCAACGTAATTTAAAAAAAAGAATAGCTTATTCCTCGGTATCTCATATGGGTTTCCTTATTATAGGAATTGGTTCCATAAGTGATACTGGGCTCAACGGGGCCATTTTACAAATAATATCTCATGGATTTATTGGCGCTGCGCTTTTTTTCTTGGCAGGAACTAGTTATGATAGACTACGTCTTCTTAATCTTGACGAAATGGGCGGAATGGCTATCCCAATGCCAAAAATATTCACGATTTTTACTATCTTATCGATGGCTTCTCTTGCATTACCGGGCATGAGCGGTTTTGTTGCAGAATTGATAGTTTTTTTTGGAATAATTACTAGTCAAAAATATCTTTTCATGATGAAAATACTAATTACTTTTGTAACAGCAATTGGAATGATATTAACTCCTATTTATTTATTATCTATCTTACGGCAGATGTTCTATGGATACAAGTTTTTTAATACACCAAACTCTTATTTTTTTGATTCTGGGCCGAGAGAATTATTTATTTCTATTTCTATCCTTATACCCGTACTAGGTATTGGTATTTATCCAGATTTCATTTTCTCATTCTCGGTTGAGAAAGTTGAAGCTATTCTATCTAATTTTTGATAGATAGTTTTCTTGAATAAATGAATAAAACAAAACCAATAAATAAAAAAGAGAAAAAAAACCTTTGGACAAAGATTTTTATGTTAGATTAACTTAACAAAAAAATTGAATTGTAATCGAATATGTTTGTTGTTTGTGAGAACCCTTAAAATCAAGTAATGTAATGATTGAAAGGGTTCTCGACGATTTTTGGGAAGTTTAATTTATGGAAAGTATATATATATGCTTTCCATATTTTTATTTCTCAGGTTAAGTTCGTTACTCATTTTTTTAATTCAATTAGATATAAATGAACCATAACTATGTAGTCCTATTCCTAATAGATTGATCCCCAAATAACATACCCAAATTATAAGAAATCCTATAGAGGCCACTATTGAAGAATTTACACCTTCTAATTTTTTATTTTTTCTAGTATGTAAATAAATCGCGAATATGGTCCACGTAATAAAGGCCCAAGTTTCCTTTGGATCCCAATTCCAATATGATCCCCATGCCTCGTTAGCCCATACTGCTCCTGAAAGAATACCTATTGTTAAAAAGAGAAAACCTAGACTAATAATACGATAACCCCAACGATCCAATTGTTGAATAAATTGAGACCTGTAATAATTTCTAGAAGAAGAAGTTGTTCGTAAAACATTCTTTCGTTCATTCATATTAATATATTTGATTTCAGCAAAATCAAATGATTTATTTAAAGAATACAAATTCTTGGTAAAAGCAAGAATTTGGATTACTTCTTGAAACGTAATGACTAAAATAGCCACTGATAATAATGATCCACATAAAAGAGCTGCATATCCGAATATCATCATACTGACGTGCATCATTAGCCAATGGGATTGTAGAGCGGGTACTAATATTACGGATTGATGCATTTTGGTTAAAAGACCTGAAGTAGCAAAGCCTTGGGTAAAAATAACACTTGGTGCTATTATTGTACTTAAAAGGTTTTTATCCTTTTTAAAAAAAGGAACCATATGAAAAATAGAAAAACCCCATGAAAGAAAGATTAAGGATTCATATAAATCACTAAAAGGTAAATGGCCCGAAAAAAACCAACGAGTAATTAACAATCCCGTTACACAGAAAAAAGTTATTGTCATGGCTTTTTTGGACAAATCATATAATCCTACGATTTCATTGACTAATAAGGTTATTAAATGAATTGAAATTACAATAGATATGACCGAAAACGATATATGAGTTAATATATGCTCTAAAGTTGAAAATATCATATATATAATGAAAATAAATAAATATCTATAATGAAAATAAAAAAGGTATAAATACTAGGATAGGAATCGGGAATTGAATTCATTATAGGACTTATTCTTTTAGAATAGAGATATAGGATGCCATGCCGCTACTCGGACTCGAACCGAGATGCTCTAGCACTGCTTCCTAAGAGCAGCGTGTCTACCAATTTCACCATAGCGGCTTACTCGAAATCATAATAACCGATTCATTAGTCAATCGTCGAGATTAAAAGAATCAATTAACGTGGAATTTGAATATTAATTTAATACATTTGTTTACTAAACATTAAAAAATTTGAAGAATTCTATTATTATTCTAATTCTATACTATAAGTTCATATTAACTATAGAAGTAGAAGTATAGTAATAAAATCGAAAAAATATTCAAAAAAAAAAAATAGAACGTTTCGATTTTAATACGAAGTTAAGTTGTATTCTTGTTTTTTTTTTCATTTCCAGTGTTAGTTTTCAAATTTAACAACGGAGAATGGGTTTTTCGTAGTTTACACTTTTTCGAATTCAAAAAAAGCACTGTTGAAACTGAAACTAGATAGTTCTTACTTCAATCTAGGAATGAATGAAAAAAACATTTTGTTGTAGTTGTTTATCACTCATTTTTTAATTATTTCATTAATTTTATGACTCTAAAGAAATGCATTTCCATTTTTTCAATGAAATCCTTAACGTTAATTTCTATATCTATTATTACACTACATTCTAAAAAATTTAGATTATATATTTAGCATATATATATATTATAATATATGCTAAATATATGGTCAATATTAAATATTCTTATATTCTTTATTATTATACTAATAATAAAGAATATTAAAGAATACTCTTTGAATCGAGCTAATTCAGATTAGTGCAACATTTTTATTTGTTACAAAAAAAACTTTTTGAGTTCCCTGTCAAAATGGATTGCGCTAATGAAAAGGCTTTCAATGCTGTCCAATATCCCTTTTTTTTCCAAAAATTCTTACGAATTTTTTTTTTTGATCTAGAAGTGCGCTTTTTTGGAACTGCCATATAATTAAGATAATTTTTTCATTGCTATAGTTTGATGTGAAAGACATTTGATTTGTTCTGTAAATGAAAACGAAATATTCTTTAATTAGCCATATGTCGTCTTAGCTATCCTTCCTATTTTTTTTATTTCTATCTAAAGTAAAAACATTGAATATTAGAAACCTTTTCAAAATATTTCCAAACATATATATCTAGATCTCCTTTTATTGTAATGTAATTTTAATGTATCAATTAGTTCAAAAATGAACTAATGTTTCTGAATAATAATAAGATTATTTGATCGGGTCATTTCATATGTTTTTTCTGATTCATTCATATAGCAAAAGAAACGAATGTTCTTAGTTTTGGTGTAATTATTTATCCTCAGTCTATAGATAATAATTTTAATTTTACAAATTTCGTTTTTATTTATTTTTATTATAATATATATAATTTTTTATTTATAGTAATTTAATATTTCTTAATATAAAATATTATTACTAACTATAGTAATTCTAAATAGGAATTAATATTTCTTAATTCTTAATATAAAATAATAATATATATTCGAATTTAATTTGGTTATTGGTCTATTTTTACTTTGTACTTTGGGATATTGGAAGTATTGTGCAACGATTCAGAATAATTAAAAAAAAATCTCAAATTCTATTTATATATCCACTTTTTTATTAACCGAACCCTTTACAAAAGAGATAAAACAAACGAATAAGAAAGAAAATTCATTAAGAATCAAAATATTTTTTATTCTTTATTTTTTTTTGTATGGAATATACACATCAATTTTCATGGATCATACCTTTCCTCCCACTTCCAGTTCCTATTTTTATAGGGGTAGGACTTCTACTTTTTCCCACGGCAACAAAAAATCTTCGCCGTATGTGGGCTTTTCCTAGTATTTTATTGTTAATAATAGTTATGATTTTTTCGATCGATCTATCTATTCATCAAATCCAGAACAGTTCAATCTATCAATATGTATGGTCTTGGACTATTAATAATGATATTTCTTTAGAGTTTGGCTACTTGTTCGATTCACTTACTTCTATTATGTCAATATTAATCACTACTGTTGGTATTCTGGTTCTTTTTTATAGTGATAATTATATGTCTCATGATCAAGGATATTTGAGATTTTTTACTTATCTGAGTTTTTTTAATACTTCAATGTTGGGATTAGTTACAAGTTCCAATTTGATACAAGTTTATATTTTTTGGGAATTGGTTGGAATGTGTTCTTATCTATTAATAGGTTTTTGGTTTACACGTCCTATTGCGGCAAAGGCTTGTCAAAAAGCATTTGTAACTAATCGTGTAGGGGATTTTGGTTTATTATTAGGAATTTTAGGTCTTTATTGGATAACGGGTAGTTTGGAATTTCGGGATTTATTTCAAATATTTAATAACTTGATTTATAAGAATGAGGTTAATATTTTTTTTGTTACTTTCTGCGCCCTCTTATTATTTTGTGGATCAGTTGCGAAATCTGCCCAATTCCCTCTTCATGTCTGGTTACCGGATGCTATGGAAGGGCCGACCCCTATTTCGGCTCTTATACACGCTGCTACTATGGTAGCAGCAGGAATTTTTCTTGTAGCTCGGCTTCTTCCCCTTTTCACAGTTATACCCTTCATAATGAGTGGAATAGCTTTGATAGGTATAATAACAGTAGTATTAGGAGCAACTTTAGCTATTGCTCAAAAAGATATTAAGAAAAATTTGGCCTATTCTACAATGTCTCAATTGGGTTATATGATGTTAGCTTTAGGTATGGGCTCTTATCGAGCCGCTTTATTTCATTTGATTACTCATGCTTATTCAAAAGCATTGTTGTTTTTAGGATCTGGATCCATTATCCATTCAATGGAAGCAATTGTTGGATATTCTCCAGATAAAAGTCAAAATATGGTTCTTATGGGCGGTTTAACAAAACATGCGCCAATTACAAAAACCGCTTTTTTAATAGGTACACTTTCTCTTTGTGGTATTCCACCTTTTGCTTGTTTTTGGTCCAAGGATGAGATTCTTAATGATAGTTGGTTGTATTCACCGATTTTCGCAATAATAGCTTGTTCCACAGCAGGATTAACTGCATTTTATATGTTTCGAATCTATTTACTAGTTTTTGAAGGATATTTAAACGTTCATTTTCAAAATTTCAACGGAAAGAAAAATAGTTCATTCTATTCAATATCTTTATGGGGCAAAGAAGGAAAAAAGAAATTAAAAAAGAAAATTCATTTATTAGGTTTATTAACAATGAATAATAATGAAAGGACTTCTTTTTTTCGGAAGAGGAAATATTCAAATACAATTAATCGAAATTTCAAAAGCATAAAACGTCTTTTTGTTGAGAGTACCTATTTTGGTACTAAAAACATTCCTTTTTTTTATCCTCATGAATCTGACAATACCATGCTATTTTCTATGCTTGTATTAGTATTATTTACTTTCTTCGTTGGGTCCATTGGAATTTCTTTCAGCCAAGATGGAATAGATTTGGATATCTTATCCAAATTGTTAATTCCGTCTATAGACCTTTTACATCAAAATTCAAAGAATTCTGTCGATTGGTATGAATTTTTTACAAATGCAACTTTTTCGGTGAGTATAGCTTTTTTCGGAATATTGATAGCGTCTTTTCTCTATAAACCTGTTTTTTCTTCTTTACAAAACTTGAACGTATTGAATTTATTTCAAAAAAGTGTTACTAAAAAAATTATTCCTGATAAGATAATCAATGTTATATATGATTGGTCATATAATCGTGGTTATATAGATGCTTTTTTTGAAGTATCTTTAATTGGGAGTGTAAGAAAGTTAGCTAAATTCAATTATTTTTTTGATAGACAAATAATTGATGGAATTCCAAATGGAGTTGGTATTTCAAGTTTTTTTATGGGAGAAGCTATCAAATATGTGGGGGGTGGACGAATTTCTTCGTATATTTTCTTTTTTTTATTAATCTTTTTAGTAATTTGTTATTATATATTTATATAATATTATAATTATATAAAAATAAATATTATGAATTATATTAGAATCTAGATTTAATAGATTTA